GTTTAATTAGTCGATTTATTAGTGAACAAGGAAAAATATTATCAAGACGTGTGAATAGATTGACCTTGAAACAACAACGATTAATTACTCTTGCTATAAAACAAGCTCGTATTTTATCTTTGTTACCTTTTCTCAATAATGAGAAACAATTTGAAAGAACCGAGTCGACCGCTAGAACTACTGGTTTTAAAGCCCGAAATAAATAGGCTTACTTTTTCTTCACTTGAATCATAATTACAAGAATCTAGATTTGAGTGAATCTAGATTTGAGTATCGTGTCGTAAGAAAAAAATGAATCGGAAAAAAAGAAATCTGTTTTTATTGAATTGAACGTGTTCATTCATTTTGACTACTTTAGCATATTTTCTCATACTAATTTCTACTCTACCTTCCCGGAGTTCATTCTCCGGGTAACTCAATTTAAATTATTCTGGTAGATTCTTTCCAATCTACTTCCTTTATGATTTCGTTCGAAATCATATAAAGACAATTCCTATTTGATATAGCTATTTGTGCAAGTATTTTACGGTTAAGAAGCAACTGTCTCTTGTACAGATCGTGTATTAATCTACTATAACTATAGGATACTCCCCTTTCGCGAATTACTGCGTTTATCCTAGTGATCCACAAACGACGAAAATCTCTCTTTTTCCTATCCCTATCCCGATGAGCCGAAACTAAAGCTCTTATTTTCTGTTGAGTAATAGTTCTAGTAAGCCTTGAATGAGCCCCTCGAAAGCTTGATGCAAATAAACGAATTTTTGTTCTACGTCTCCGAGCTATATATCCCCGTTTAATTCTGGTCATTGAATAAATGAAACTTTGACGAATAACTAATTGATTGCCTTTCTTTCAGTTATTCTTTTCCCCTTCCTAGTCTATTAATAACAAAACGGATTTTTCCAATGTATAAAATCAAAATTCCAATGGCTTTGGCTACTCTAACCTTCCCGACCACGATTTTTTCTTTTTTTTTTAGGTATTTCACTGCGAAATAAGACAGAAATAAGAAATTGGATTTTCCTAGGTATCAAAAATATAGTAAATAAAAGAAATAAAAAAAGAAATAGTGGGTTCCTTCGTTTCTATGGTTACTTCTTAAACGGTGAGGTCTTCTCTATACACCGGAGCCCTTACTTTATACTTTAATTTACTATTTAATCAACTAATTGATGTTATTGGGAACTTGTATAGTTCACACGCTTTGGCTCTACCCATGAATTATCCAGTAATAGGTCTTTCACAATCAGATCTACCTATACAGTAACGGTATTTAATTATGAAAGTTTGCTGGGTAGCTGACCCTCTTAGTCCGTTCTTGCCAGATTGGGAGCCTACCTAATCTTTATGTTTTATGCTTTTTAAATAAGATTTCCTCCGCTTAATGGATAACCATTTGTTACCAATGGAGAATTTCTTATCATCTTAAATTCAGGTGATTGGATTTACACCAACGGAAACCATAAACTTCATACACAATAGAGGGATATGGTAAAGTTTTTTTTGAATAATGGAGGGAGTTCCTTTTTCCATCCTATCCCATTCACCGGTACTGATCATTGATACTGTAAAAGTCGTTTTCTTGCTTTTGTGCCAGCTCATGATCTAAACGAGTCGCACATACACCCTAGTACATGTTCCTCGACGCTGAGGGCACCCCCGAAGAGCGGGGGATTTCGTGACATTTCTGATTGGCTGTCTTGTATTTCTAATAAGTTGTTTAATAGTTGGCATGTTGAATCGTATACATAATATGATGGGTTGGTTTAGATTGATCCTAACCGAATGATGGTGAATTACTTCTATTTACTATAATATTCAATTCGAAGATAAAATCTCAAATCACGGATTTGCGCGAAATCCATGTTATTTTCCTTGAACCGCTACAAAATCAACAATTCCATAAGCTTGGGCTTCTGTTGCTGACATAAAAATATCTCTTTCCAGATCTTCGGATACAACCCATAAGGGTTTGCCCGTTCTTTCTGCATAAACCCTTGTGAGGGTTTCACGCAGTTTCAGCAGTTCTTCCGCTTCCACGACAAATTCGCCTACTTGTGCCATATAAAAACCACTAGCAGGTTCATGCATCATTACCCTGATGATATAACAAAATAAAAGCTTCCCTTATCTCGCATGATAAAGAATAGAAAAAAGATAGAATTGAACAACCGTACAGGCATCTTTTGTGCATACGGCTCTACAAGAAAATTGACCCCCCTCCTTTCTATTGAAGAAAGAGAAAAATAGAATCTATCAGACTCAGATGAGTAAATAATCAAATTGCCATCCTTCCTTTCGGAGGAATTAAAAAATACTATGATGGCTCCGTTGCTTTATATGTTTATTTTTTCTTTTTTTTGTCTGTGATTCAGCAATCCCAAAGTTTCTTTTTAATCCGATCAAATAAGGAAAAAATCTTTTTTTTTTCGTACTCTTTCATAACATAAATATTGTTAAGAACTCTCCGGCATGAAAACAAAAAAGTTTGTGACGCTGAACTGAACTCCCGATAGATAAGAGAAAATCGGAAATACCCCTTATCTCATACTACTCTCTCGATACAGAATCTAATGTTTTGAAAAAAAAACAATACAAAAATTTCTCATATCGAATTCGAAGTGCCATGCTATTATTACTTAGTACTCATATGGCGAAGGCATAGTCTTCTTTTTTCTCTCAAATAAAAACCTCATTGGCGCCAAGCGTGAGGGAATGCTATACGTTTGGTAAGTTGTCCTCCGACCAGGATAAAAGATCCCATTGAAGCAGCTAATCCGATGCATACTGTATGGACATCTGGTCGCACAAATTGCATAGTATCATAAATGGCGATCCCAGGTATTACCCAGCCCCCAGGAGAGTTTACAAACAAATACAGCTCTTTGGTCTCATCCTCCATACTGAGATATATCATAAGACCAATAAGTTGATTCGAAAGCTCGGTACTAATCCCTTGGCCTAAAAAAAGTAATCTTTCTCGATAAAGTCGGTTGATTAGGGTAAAATTGTATCCCTTAGGAACCGTACATGCGCCTTTTGATGCATACGGTTCAAAAAAATTGTGAATCAATGTATAGATTCAAGTCCTCTTTCTTTTTTTTTCGAAAGGTTCTTTCTTACTTCTAACGAAAGGGCTTTTCTTCGATTTTTCAATAAAGACGAGTTTTTACTCCTTTTTTCTATTTTCGATTTTCCATTATAAAATTCGAAGTTATAAGAAAGGGTCATTAAACTTATCGAATTAACTTCTCATTGATGTATTCTTTCATCGAGATTTAATCCAAACCGCGATGGTATTTTCTTGTTCCTGAATGGGTCTGTTTCATCTTTTTAGGTTTATGCTCTACTCCGGGTAAAGATCCGCCCGATTTGGATTTGTACATATAGGACAAATGCTCCCATTACCATTTCTTTTTGTATTTCTTTTTTTTTCAATTCATTTTATACAAGTATTTATTAGAGTTGAGATAACTTTGCTTGACAATTAGGATCTCTTTACAAAGAAAAAATATGAATAGCAATCATAGATATCTTACCAATCCAATTGGGTTTTTTCTAAACGGAGCCTGGATACTTCATTTTTTTAGTCCAACCAAGCCAACCATAAATTATTCTAATTGAATTATTCTAATTGATAATAGTAATATGAATCCCCTCAAAAATGGATCTAATTGCACTTCACGCTCCAAATTTTTGATGATTCAATTTATCTTTCTTGGGCGAAACGGGGGATATCTCGATCGGGGGAGAGAACGGGGAAATACCATATGACCCAATATATCTGACAAGTCGCACTATACGTCAACCCAAGATGAAATTGGATCTCCAGGATTTCGGAATATAACTTTTGGAACACCAATAGGCATTAAATGACAGAAAGAATTAAATACTATATTTCACTTTGAGGTGGAAACGTAACAATTTTTTTTATTGTCTTTATAATATTCATATTGGTTTTATCGTATTTATTTTATCCATAGATTCTAAAAATTCATAAAGAAAGACAGAATGAATAAACTCAAATTATTACGAATAGATCTTTCTAATGATAAATAAGTATGGACTCATTCGCTCATAGAAAATGGGATCAACTCCCCCATTGCGTATTGGTACTTATCGAGTATAGAATAAATCTGCTTCTCTTTGTTCCTACGAACAGAATTGTTCCATTATTACCAACAGAATAGAAACCCTTGTTCGGAAATAATCGACTCAACAAGAGTGGTCCATAGGATAGTCATATTATAGTCTTTTCCAATGCAATAAAGTTACGTAGTGTCCATTTATCTTTGATATAAGGGGTATTTCCATGGGTTTGCCTTGGTATCGTGTTCATACCGTTGTATTGAATGATCCCGGTCGGTTGCTTTCTGTTCATATAATGCATACAGCTCTGGTTGCTGGTTGGGCCGGTTCGATGGCTCTGTATGAATTAGCGGTTTTTGATCCTTCTGATCCTGTTCTTGATCCAATGTGGAGACAGGGTATGTTCGTTATACCCTTCATGACTCGTTTAGGAATAACCAATTCATGGGGCGGTTGGAGTATCACAGGGGGGACTGTAACGAATCCAGGTATTTGGAGTTACGAAGGTGTAGCGGGAGCACATATTGTGTTTTCTGGCTTATGCTTTTTGGCAGCTATCTGGCATTGGGTGTATTGGGATCTAGAAATATTTTGTGATGAACGTACAGGAAAACCCTCTTTGGATTTGCCAAAGATCTTTGGAATTCATTTATTTCTCTCAGGGGTAGCTTGCTTTGGTTTTGGTGCGTTTCATGTAACAGGCTTGTATGGTCCCGGAATATGGGTGTCCGATCCTTATGGACTAACGGGAAAAGTACAACCTGTAAATCCAGCGTGGGGCGTGGAAGGTTTTGATCCTTTTGTTCCAGGAGGAATAGCCTCTCATCATATTGCAGCAGGAACATTAGGCATATTAGCGGGCCTATTCCATCTTAGCGTCCGTCCGCCACAACGTCTATACAAAGGATTGC